TTTTTTGATTGAAAAACTAGGACTTTATAGTTCTTATGAACCTAACTCATTGAAATTCCATCCAGTAAAACGGAAGAATTATAAATTTCCAAAATAATAGATAGGAATATCGCAAATAGAGCCATTGCGACCCCCATAAGTGGTGTAGTCCCCCAGCCCGGTGCTACTTTACCATATTCCGAATTCAATGGTTTCAATAAATTCCCTACAGTAGTTCGTCTTGGCCCAGATCTAGAACTACCCTCAACGGTTTGTGTAGCCATAAAATACTATTCCTTGGTTGAGATCTGTTGACTTTGTATACCATTCCGTTGTAGTTGTAAATAAACGATCTTATCGTAGATCCATTGTGATCTTGAAATTATCTAAAAATGGAAACAGCAACCCTAGTCGCCATCTCCATATCTGGTTTACTTGTAAGCTTTACTGGGTACGCCTTATATACCGCTTTTGGGCAACCCTCTCAACAACTAAGAGATCCATTCGAAGAACACGGGGACTAGTTGAAGTAATGAGTCTCCCATATTGGGAGGCTCATTACTTCAATTGAGATAATGAAAAATTATTTCATTTTTTTAGTTTTAGTCGGAACCTTAGGCGGTTCTCGAAAAAAGATAGCGAAAAAAATTATCCCTAAAGTCGAGACTAAAAGGAATGTATAAACCAATGCTTCCATAGATTCGATCGTGGTTTACAATTATAGCTTCCACACCTATTCATTTGGGATCATTTACCATATAAAATAAAGAAAAGTAAAGAGTCAAAGAATAAATGGTGATTCAAATCAAGATTTCTCCGGTACCTTATGTCAAATCAAAAAAAAGAGAGGCGAAAGATACCAGAGCAATGTTGTATCAGACTACTTGTCTCCTTGTAGTTGGATCCCCAATTTTTTGAAATGCTCCAAATTCCACTTGAGCATCCAAATCTGGATCAATACCAGCAAAAACATCTCTGAACAAGGTTCTAGCACCATGCCAAATGTGTCCAAAAAAGAAGAGCAAAGCAAACGTAGCATGCCCAAAAGTGAACCAACCCCTTGGACTGCTACGAAAAACACCATCGGATTTCAAAGTAGCCCGATCTAATTCAAAAATTTCACCTAATTGGGCACGTCTAGCGTATTTTTTTACAGTAGCAGGATCACCATAACTAACTCCATTGAGTTCGCCACCATAGAACTCGACAGTTACACCTACTTGTTCAACACTATACTTTGATTCTGCCCTTCTAAAAGGAACATCGGCTCTCACAATTCCGTCTCCATCTACTAAAACTACCGGAAATGTTTCAAAAAAAGTAGGCATACGACGTACAAAAAGCTCGCGCCCTTCTTTATCTCTAAAGACGGGGTGTCCTAACCATCCAACAGCTATTCCATCCCCGTTGTCCATTGAGCCTGCTCTGAATAATCCCCCTTTTGCCGGATTATTACCAATGTAATCATAAAAAGCTAATTTTTCGGGAATTTTAGACCAAGCTTCCGATAAACTCAGATTTTCGGCTAGTCCGGCGCTAACTCTTCGATATATTTCTTGCTGAAAGTATCCCTGATCCCACTGATAACGAGTGGGACCAAATAATTCGATTGGGGTAGTTGCTGAACCATACCACATAGTTCCAGCAACAACGAAAGCTGCAAAAAAAACAGCAGCGATACTACTAGAAAGCACAGTTTCAATATTTCCCATACGTAATCCTTTGTATAGACGTTGAGGCGGACGGACACTAAGATGGAATAGACCTGCTAATATGCCCAATGTACCCGCTGCAATATGATGAGAGGCTATTCCTCCCGGAACAAAAGGATCAAAACCTTCCGCGCCCCACGCTGGATTTACAGATTGTACTTTTCCAGTTAGTCCATAAGGATCGGATACCCATATTCCAGGACCATACAAACCTGTTACATGAAATGCGCCAAAGCCAAAGCAAGCCACCCCTGAGAGAAATAAATGAATTCCAAAGATCTTGGGCAAATCCAAAGAAGGTTTTCCCGTACGCTCATCACAGAATATTTCTAGATCCCAATACACCCAATGCCAGATAGCTGCCAAGAAGCACAAGCCAGAAAACACAATATGTGCCCCTGCAACACCTTCATAACTCCAAATACCCGGATTCGTTATAGTTCCTCCTGAAATACTCCAACCACCCCACGAATTGGTTATTCCTAAACGAGTCATGAAGGGTATAACGAACATACCTTGTCTCCACATTGGATCAAGAACAGGGTCAGAGGGATCAAAAACCGCTAATTCGTATAGAGCCATCGAACCGGCCCAACCAGAAACTAGAGCTGTATGCATTATATGGACAGAAAGCAATCGACCGGGATCATTCAATACGACAGTATGAACACGATACCAAGGCAAACCCATGGAAATACCCCTTTATCAAAGATAAATAGACACTATGTCACCTTATTTTATCGCATTGGAAAGGACTATACTATGTACCTAAGTACCTAACCTTTTCAGCGGATTCTGTATGAGAAAGAGTTAATATTTATTCCGTTCCATTGAAAATAACGGAACAATTCTGTTCATAAGAACAAAGAGAAGCAGATCTATTCTATACCCGATAAGTACCAATACGCAATGGGAGAATTGGTCCCATTTTGTGGGAACGAATGCATAGATACTTGTTTATCATTCGAACGATCGATTGCTCCGTTCGTTAAAATTTTTCTTTATTCATTCTATCTTACTCTATAAACCTTCCAATCAATCTATCTAGAAAATAGAATAAAGAGAAAAAAGGATGAAGACAATAAACCCATTGTTACGTTTCCATATTAAAGTGAAGTATAGTACTTAATTTTTTTTTCTTTAATTTAATGCCCATTGGTGTTCCAAAAGTACCTTTTCGGAGTCCTGGAGAGGAAGATGCAGTTTGGGTTGACGTATAGTGCGACTTGTCAGACATATTGGGTCATATGGGATTTACCCGTTCTCTCCCCCGATCGAGATATCCTCTGTTTCTCCCAAGAAATATTGTATTGAGATTGAGTGAACCATCAATCATTTGGAGCGTGAAGTACAATTAGATCAATTTATATTGGGGATCAATTTTTTCAATTAGAAGAATTTATGGTTGACTTGGACTGATAAAATAAAGTCTCCAGGCTCCGCTCAGAAAATACCAAATTGGTAACAAATTGATAATATATGTACGATTACCACTTATATCATAAACGATTCTTATACTTACTATAGGAGCGATCTCAAACTGCCAACCAATGGAGTAGTATGATGAATACATCGAATAGTTTGGAGAAGACATGAAACAAATTTAAAAAGAAGTCGTAACAAAAAAAAGTGGTACTGAGATCATTTGCCCTATATGTACAAATGGAATTCGGGCAGATCTTTTCCCGGAGTAGAACAAACATGAACCTAAAAAAATTGAAAGGGCCCATTCAGTAACAATAAAATGACATCGTGATTTGAATCTCGATGAAACAATACATCAATGAGAGGTTAGTTCAATAATTTCAGTAAATTCTTTTTTTTTATAGGTAAGGGAACAAAAACTCATCTTATGTTTTTTGAAAAATAGAAGAAGAAAACCCCCTTCATTAGAAAAACAAAACAAAAACCTGTTACAGAAAAAAAAAGAAATAGAACTGGAATCGACACATTGATTCTTTTTTTTTCGCAATTTTTTTTTTGAACCGTATGCATCCAAAGGTGCACGTACGGTTCCTAAGGGAACCAATTTTGTCCTAATCAACCGACTTTATCGAGAAAGATTACTTTTTTTAGGACAAGAAGTTGATAGCGAGATCTCGAATCAACTTGTTGGTCTTATGGTATATCTCAGTATAGAAGATGATACTAGGGATCTTTATTTATTTATAAACTCTCCCGGCGGATGGGTAATACCCGGAATAGCCATTTATGATACTATGCAATTTGTGCCACCCGATGTGCATACAATATGCATGGGATTAGCCGCTTCAATGGGATCTTTCATTCTGGTCGGAGGAGAAATTACCAAACGTCTAGCATTCCCTCACGCTTGGCGCCAATGAGTTTTTTTATTTGAAAAAAAAGGAAGACTATGCCTTCCCATATTGAATATGAATAATAAGTAATAATAGCATGGCACTTCGAGTTCGATATGAGCAAACCATTATTGTTTTTTTCATAACATGAGATTTTATGTCGAGATAGTAGTATGAAACAGAGGTCATTTCGGATTTGATCTTATGTGTCGGGGGTACATTTCAGCGTCACAAACCATTCTTTTCCACACCAGAATTTTCTTTCTGATATTTATGTTATGAAAGAAAAAGTACAAAAATGAAAAAAAAAAGATCATTTTTTTCCTTATTTGATCGTATCAGAAAGGAACTTTGGGATTGCTAAATCACAGACAAAATAAATATATAAAGCAACAGAACCATCATAGTATTTTTTTTACTCCTACGAAAGGAAGGGTGGTAAATGGATCATTCAACGATCTGGATCGGATGGATTCTATTTCTTTCTTCAATAGAATAGAAGAGAAGAAAAAGAAAAAGTAAATTCCATTGTAAAGCCGTATGCACAAAAGATGCCTGTATGGTTGTACAATTCTATTTTTTTTCTTATATTTTTTTTATCCCTTACTTTAGCCCAATCGTGCAAGATAGAAGAACCGTTCATGATGTTATATCAATATCATCAGGGTTATGATTCACCAACCTGCTAGTTCTTTTTATGAAGCACAAGCAGGCGAATTTATCCTGGAAGCGGAAGAACTACTGAAACTTCGCGAAACCCTCACAAAGGTTTATGTACAAAGAACGGGTAATCCTTTATGGGTTGTATCCGAAGACATGGAAAGAGATGTTTTTATGTCAGCAACAGAAGCCCAAGTTCATGGCATTGTTGATCTTGTAGCGGTCGAAAATGAAAATACTAGGGATTTCATGTAAATCCATTTCAAACCATAATTCGAATTTTCTGCGATTTGATATTGAATAGAAAAAAAAATTCATGATCATCAATCATCAGGTTAAGATCGATCTAAACCAACCCATTCCATTCTAGAATTCTATACTATATATACATACGACATGCCAACTATTAAACAACTTATTAGAAACACAAGACAGCCAATAAGAAATGTCACGAGATCCCCCGCTCTTAGAGGATGTCCTCAGCGTCGAGGAACATGCACTAGGGTGTATGTGCGACTCGTTCAGATCATGAGTTCGAACAAATGAGACAATTTTACAGTATCAGTGACCAGTACCAATGAATAGGATAGATAGAGAAGATCTATCATATACCTATATTGTGTTTGGAATTTATGGTTTACATTGGTGCAAATCCAATCACCTAGATTTGAGATGAAAAGCAATTCCCCATTGGGGGCAAATGGTTATCCATTAAGCGGAGGAAATGGTATTATAAGAAGCAAAAAGGTTATACTCCTATTCTTGAAAGAACGGACTAAGAGGGTCAGCTACCTAGCCAACTTTCATAATTAAATGCCGTCACTGTATGGATAACTCTTATTGTGAAAAGAACTATTATATTACTGTATAATTGATGGGTAGAGCCAAAGAATGTGAACTATACAAGTTAACAATAACATTTGATAAAATGAAAGAAGAGGCTCCGGTGTATAGAGAGGACCTCACCGTTTAAAAAAAAAGTAACCATAGAAACGATGGAACCCACTATTTTTTTTATTTGGTATCGTTAGAATTTCTTATTTCCAGGTGAAATGCCTGGAAGGAATAAAAAATCGTGGTTGGGGAAAGTCATAGTAGCAAAAGCCATTGGAATTTATATTTTATATATCGGAATAATCCGTTTTGTTATTAATTGACGGGGGGTAAAGGATGACTGAAAGAAGAGAAATCAATTAGTTATTCATTAAGGTTTAATTTGATTCAATGACCAGAGTTAGACGAGGATATACAGCTCGGAAACGTCGAACAAAAATTTTTTTATTTGCATCAACCTTTATTGGGGCTCATTCAAGACTTACTCGAACGACTACTCAACAGAAAATGAGAGCTTTGGTTTCCTCTCATCGAGATAGAGGCAGGCAAAAGAGGGATTTTCGTAGTTTGTGGATCACTCGAATAAATGCAGTAATTCGTGAGAATAAGATATTCTATAATTATAGTAGATTAATACCAAATCTGTACAAGAAGCAATTGCTTCTTAATCGTAAAATACTTGCGCAAATATCTATATCAAATAAGAATTGTCTTTACATGATTTACAATAAGATTATCAAATAAAGGATATGATATTATAAAAAATAATACAGAAATGATTGAAATTGAAACAGAATTCCCCGGAGAATGAACTCCGGGAAGATAGAATAAAAAAAATTAAGTAAGATAAGTAGTAGGAATGAACGAACATGTTTCAATAAAAAAAAAAGATTTCTTCTTCCCCCATTTGTTATTTCTTATAATATAACACAAGAAAAAAATCGGGATTCTAGGCCTTTTGAACAAAACATCAATCTGAGCTTGAGTTCCGATTGGAGTTTTGAGTCAATTGAGGAGTATGTTTACTTATTTCTGGTTCTAGGACCAGTAGTTCTGGGGATCGACTCGGCTCTCTCAAATTGTTTCTCATTATTAAGAAAAGGTAACAAAGATAAAATACGAGCTTGTTTTATAGCAATAGTAATTAATCGTTGTTGTTTCAAGGTCAATTTATTCACCCGTCTAGATAATATTTTTCCTTGTTCACTAATAAATCGACTAATTAAACTCATGTTTCTATAATCGATTCGATCCCCCGATCCAATTGGGGACAAACGCCTACGAAAGGATCGCTTGTATTTACGAAAAGGTTGCTTGGATTTATCCATGGTTTATTCCTTATCTCTAAAATTCTATTTCTTTATTCATTTCAGATCTGACCGAAATAGGCTTTGATTCGCATCGTTTATATTATACATATCATATATAACACACATCATATGTATATGTATAGTATATATATATATATATATGAAAATTAAATCGGGTTTGATTTGTATTGTATATATTATGTATATTATATAATGTATATTATGTATATTATATAATGTATATTATATATGTTATATTATATGTGTTATATTATATGTGTTATATTATATGTGTTAAGTTAAATATGTTAACTTAAATATGTTAAGTTCTTCCTCTTCCTGTTCCTTGGAAAGATCGCGCACACGTTCCGTTCCATCTATTTCTTTATTTCCCCATGAATCGTATGCTTGTGACAATAGTGCCAAAATTTTCTCAATTCTAATCGACTGGATGTATTGTGTCAATTCTTTTGAGTAATATATCTAGAAATACCCGGCTTTTCTTTATTGACACCATTTCGGACACAACTGGTACATTCCAAAATAACTCTGACTCTGACATCTTTACCCTTGGCCATGAACCCCCTTTTGATTTGGATCGACTTAACTTCTTCTATTTTCGACCCGAACTGAAGAAGAATAAAAGAACAAAAAAATAAATAAGAAAATCAATAGAAGTTACTAACTTGAAATTAAATTTTCATTTCTAAAGCTAAAGATTTCGTTGTGTTGTATGTGTTGTAATTATATAATTACAATTAATATTAATAGAGTAATAGTAATAATTAATAATAAAGTAATAATTAAGTAATACAATTTCTTTCTAACTATCAATTATTCCTATCTTAAATCCCAATATTTCATTTAAGTATCTTCTTTCTATACTATGATTTCGTGGATCCTGCCCTAGATCTGGATACACATTTCCGTTTCTGTTCCCCAAAATTCGATCTTAGATTCACCAGATTTTTGTCGAGGTTCAATACAATACACTTTTTCTTTTTTTTTCCTTCCTATCCTCCTATCCTAAAGAACTGAAAAAAAAAAAGGAAGGGGCGAAATTTTAGTCACGTCACGTAGAATTGTATCCCTAATTTTCTTCATTTCTTCGCATATTAATAACTAGAATTAAAAAAAAGGGAATGACAAGGCATCTGGGAATAAACGATTAATTTCTATCAATAGACCTGCTAAAGACCCAAACCATAGAGTAGTTAGCACAGGTGCCACGGAAAGATATGTTTTTATATCTCGCATTGAAAATCCTCCTTCTTTATTGTAATACATATATGTATGGTCAGATGTTGTAGTTCAAGATCATTTGTATTTTTTTTACTTTACGCGGAATTCCTAACTAAAATAGATATGTACAATGAATCAATAGATGAGATTTTCCTGTCCCTAAAAAAGAAAAAGATGACCCCTTCTTCCTGAGCATTTCCGATAAATTTTTATTATTTTTTTTTATACGATACACCGATAAGATAAATTTTAATTTTTTTTTATACGTTAGGTTTCAGATGTATAAAATTATTTAATTATATGAAACCAAAGAAATGACAAGAAAATTGTATATAGATAGAGGGGAAAATAACAATGTGGAAAACAAGACAGGGATTTTGTACAATGACACTGTACAAGAACTATAAAAAGGGATGTAGCGCAGCTTGGTAGCGCGTTTGTTTTGGGTACAAAATGTCACGGGTTCAAATCCTGTCATCCCTACCTATTACTTCTCTTATGGGCAGTAACGAGGGATTAATTAAGATCGATTGAAATTGGACATAATCTTTCATTTTTGCATGCTATACGTATGCAAGATATGTTTGGGGGTAAAAAAACCTTTTCTTTACACTACAGTCGTATCTCCTGTAATAAGAAAGCGCTCTTAGTTCAGTTCGGTAGAACGCGGGTCTCCAAAACCCGATGTCGTAGGTTCAAATCCTGCAGAGCGTGATTCCGTTTATGTTATGTCGAATCACAATAAAAAAACTTAACAAAAAAAAGTTTAATTGAAACTTGAATTTGACCTCCCGCAGGGAGGAGGTCAATCAAAAAAAAATAAATGTTACTCAATCAAAGGTCCAACTGATCACCACGTCTGTATTGTAAATATGCAGTTACGAATAATCCCGCCAAAGTAATAGGAATTAGACCTAAGACGATTCCAAATAGAAAAACTTCAATCATTTCGGTTTTTTGAGGGGATAAAAAGATGGGTAAGATCTATCCCTAAATATTAATCTGAATTATCCGTGAATCTCAATAACCAAGAATTGGAAATTGATGTGGAAAGGAACCATGGAACACCTGGAATCTCAGAGAAATATTCATTTTTATGAATTGTTCATTCAATTCATTTCAAATAAGTCGTATCTTATTCAAACCAATCAATAGAGCTGGGGTTATAGTTAAAGCAGCCAGTAGAAAACCGAAATAACTAGTTATAGTAGGCATGAAAGAGCTAAATTAGATATGTTCTTTTGTTACATATGTTGATAAAACACTTACCTAAGTTTCAATTTTCCCAGATACAACAGTAACGGTAAGAAAAAACCAATTGACAGGATTAGTTTAGTTCAATTGAAAGTTCTTGATTCATCAGCTGTGACATCGATCGGTCCTGTGATTCCGAATCGACAGATTCATTGTGCAATTCGTGAGTTGAGTAAAGTAATAGTAATAAGAACTGTGTCGTGTAACTTCATTCAAAAATGAAATTATATTTAAGTAATTTTGGAATAAAATAAAAAAATTGGATTTGAAAAGAACTTCAATTTTGATCATTTCTTTTCTTTTTCAATAAAAAGGATCTAATCCATTTTGGGACGAACGACCTGATATTACCTTTTACTTATTTTTTTTTAACTCATTGGATTCAGTACATTAATAGGTTGGTTAATTGCCCATAATATCTCGAATGAGAAGAAAAAAAGTGCCCTACGATATATCGAAACGATCTATCAAAAAAATAAAACCTTTACTTTCATTTTTATTCTTTTTGGGGGGTCCAACGCGATTCAAAGACGAACAACTTCCATTATCCTTTTAGGTTCTATATTCTGTCTTTCCATATCATGGAGTTCCATACTTGTAGTTCGGTCAAGAAAGAACCTTTGTTTTGCATCTAATGCAACCGTTGTTGCATCACGAATATTGATTGTTCCAACTATGTTCTCTTTCTTTC